AATAATGTTAGAAGCAATTGAAAATCATATGCCCCAAGTTATTGTCATTGATGAAATTGGCACAGAACTTGAAGCTTTAGCTGCTCGTACTATTGCTGAAAAAGGTGTTCAATTGGTTGGAACAACGCATGGTAATTGTTTAGAAAATTTAATTAAAAACCCTTCTTTGTCAGATTTGATAGGCGGTATTCAATATGTTACGATAAGTGATGAAGAAGCTAAAAGACGTGGGACTCAAAAAAGTGTTCTAGAACGAAAATCATATCCGGCTTTTCAACTTGCTATTGAGGTAAATAATACTTATTCTTGGACTATTCATGAAAATGTTGAAAATTCTGTAGATTTAATCTTGCGTGGTAATTTTAATATATCACAGATTCGGAGGTTAACTCAAAATCAAAAACTTAAGATTAATTACCAAACTCTTAAAAATGATTTTTTAATAAAAAATTCACAATTTATAAATAAAGAGATGATTTCAATTCATAGGCACTGGTTTATAAACAATCAACCAAAAAGCCCGAGTTTACTTCATTTTAAAAATACAACTTTAATTATTTATCCGTATTCTTTATCAAAAAATTTAATTCGAGAAATTTTAGTAAAATTTGGCAATAGAATAATTATTACAACTCAAATTAAACAAGCAAATCTCATCATAGGTTTGAAAAAGCATTTGAGACAAAATTTCCGGCTAAAAAATTTAGCGAATAAACAAAATATACCGATTTATACTATAAACCAGAGAAGTATTTACCAAATTATGCGGTTATTACAATTTTTTATTTCTTAATTATAAAAATTTAAACAATAATTAATAAAATTTTTGTTTCCATTCTTATACTAAAAGTTAAAAAGTCATTAATAGTATATAAAAATTTTATTAATATACAATTTCTAAGATAAATATAAATTTGTTAAGTAAACAATAATTAAATATAAAAAAAGTAGATATAGTTAAAATACTAACTTACTTTTTTAATCTTATGCTGCTATTTTACAATCCTGACATATGTAGATCAATTAAGTAAATTATATTAGTTACTATATCTAATATATATTATACAACATTCTCCCTAAAATAACAATATTAATATTGTTATTTTAGGGAGAATGTTGTATAATATATATTAAGGGGGGATAGCTCAGTTGGTAGAGCAGTGGATTGAAGATCCTCGTGTCCCCAGTTCGAATCTGGGTCTCCCCATTCTATTGAGAATTAGGTAAGTTATTAAAAAACTTCGTAGGATCATTTTGGAATAAAAGGTTAACTATTCCTAATGGACCATTTCTATGCTTTGCTATTATTAATTCTGCAGGAGTAATATTTTCATTTTTTTTTATTGTTGAATTATAGTAATTTTCCCGATATAACATTAGTACTAAGTCAGCATCTTGTTCAATTGACCCACTTTCACGTAAATCAGATAAAACTGGTCTTTTATTCACACGGCTCTCAACATTCCTACTTAATTGGGATAACGCAATAATTGGAATTTGAAATTCTTTGGCAATGTTTTTAAGTGTTCGTGTAATTTGTGAAATTTCCTGTACACGATTCTCAGATTTTGATTTCGAACTTAAAAGTAATTGTAAATAATCAATAATAATTAAACCAATTTTATTTTGTTCAAATAAAATTTTTTTTATTCGAGAACGGATATTCAATGTTGTTAGATTTGGCTGATCATCAATAAAAAATGGTAATTGGGAATATTCTTGAATACTCTTTTTTACCTCATACCAATCTTCTTTATATAAATTCCCGAGTTTTAATCGAGTTTGGCTTATACCAGTTTCATTTGATAGTAAACGGTAAATTAGTTGTTCTTTTGACATTTCAAGGCTAAAAAACACAACTGGTAATTTATATTGCTTAAGTATATTTTCAGTTAAATTCAAAACAAACGCTGTTTTTCCCATTGAAGGTCGCCCCGCAAGAATAATCAGGTCTGATTTTTGAAAACCTTGAGTAAGTGAGTCTAAGTCATAAAATCCAGATGCTATTCCTGGTAGGTCTGGTTTTAAAGCTTTTTGCTTTAATTCTAAAAAAACTGTTGAAAATAGTTCAGCAGTTGTGAATTGTTTTTCCTTTGTTAATTCATTTGTTAATGCAAATGATTTTTTTTCGAAATCGTTTAAAATTTTTTCTAATGGAATATTCGTAATATATGCTGAATTAATTGCTTCATAACCTAAATTAATAAGGGTACGTCGTAAAAATTTATCTTGGATTAATTGAATATATTCTTCTAAATAAACTAAATTAGGTATTTGATTTAGAAGTTCTAATAAAACTTTTGTACCCCCAATTTTATTTAAACATCCAGTTTCTTTTAAAAAATCATTTACTGAAAATACATTTATTGGGACTTTTTTGTGGTACATTTCTATAATAGCTTTATAAATTTCTTGATGATTTATAAAATAGAAAGTTTCAGCTTGGACAGTTTTCATTGTAATTTCAATTGCTTCATAATTAATTAATAAACAACTTAATACAATTTTTTCTGCTACAAAATTATGTGGTAAAGGAGTTTTTGGAAGTGAAAATTGTACCTTATTATCAAAATTTTTCATATTCATTAAAATTTAGTGTTTATGATAGCCTGAAAATAGAAGCCTTGTTTTTTAAACATGTATGTATTACAATAATAACAATATGCGTCCTTAGTTCAGTTGGTAGAACGCTAGTTTCCAAAATTAGATGTCGAGGGTTCAAGTCCTTCAGGACGCGTTTCTCTTAAAAATAAGAGGTGTATTTTTGAAAATAGAATTTTAGTAATTCAAAATTTCCGTAACTAATTAATTACAAAAATATTTAACCTTTAAAACACTGTTAAATCTTTAATTAATTAAAGTTAAAATGATATATCTCTATTTTATCAAGAAATAAAAATAAAATTATATGGCAAAAAAAATAACTGCATTGATTAAATTAGCATTACCTGCTGGGAAAGCTACTCCAGCTCCGCCCGTAGGTCCAGCTTTAGGTCAACACGGTGTAAATATTGCAGCCTTTTGTAAAGAATATAATGCTCGAACAACTGAAAAAGCTGGACTTATTATTCCAGTTGAGATTTCAGTTTATGAAGATCGAAGTTATACTTTTCTTCTTAAAACACCACCTGCATCTGTTTTATTAGCTAATGCAGCAAAAGTTAAAAAAGGTTCATCAACTCCAAACCGAGTAAATGTTGGATCAGTGACAAAAGCACAATTAGAAGAGATTGCTAATATTAAATTACCAGATTTAAATACTACTAAATTAAGTAGTGCAATGAGAATTGTTGAAGGTACTGCCCGAAATATGGGTATTACAGTTATAGATTAACGTTTAAGTTTATAAGTTTTTAAGAAAGAAATTATATGCGAAAATTATCCCGTCGTCAAAGCGAAAACCTTAAAAAAACTAAAAATGTCGTTCACACAAGTTTAGAAGAAGCAATTAATTTGCTTCAAGAAACTGCAACGGCTAAATTTATTGAATCTGCCGAATTGCACGCTAATTTAAATATTGATCCAAAATATGCAGATCAACAATTACGTACAACTGTAACCTTACCACATGGTGTGGGTAAATCTATGCGTATTGCAGTTTTAACAAGCGAAGCAAATTTCAATGAAGCAACCGAAGGTGGGGCTGATATTGTTGGTAGTCAAGAATTAATTGATGATATCAGTCAAGGTAATATTAATTTTGACTTATTAATTGCCACACCTGATATGATGCCAAAACTAGCAAAACTTGGACGAGTTTTAGGTCCAAAGGGTTTAATGCCTTCTCCAAAATCAGGAACTGTTAGTACAACTTTAACAGAAACATTATCTGATTTCAAAAAAGGAAAATTTGAATATAAAGCAGATAAAACCGGTGTTGTACATGTTAGTTTTGGAAAAGCAAATTTTTCAAAAGATCAATTAATTGAAAATTTAACATCATTATACCAATCCATCGAACAAAACCGACCATCGGGTGTTAAAGGTAAATATTTTAAAAGTTTATTTATTTGTTCGAGTATGGGCCCCTCTATTCAATTAGACTTAAATGCATTTGATTAAGCTATTTAAATTTAATTGATTACACAATTATAAAATATATATATATATACATTAACTAAAAAATTTTTATGTCAGATAAAATTACTCAAATCGTTGAAGAGTTAAAAACATTAACTTTATTAGAAGCATCAGAATTAGTAGCAGCAATTGAAGAGACTTTTGGTGTTGACGCATCAGCAAGTGTTGGTGGTGGCGTTATGATGGCAGCAGCTCCAGCTGCTGCTGAAGAAGCAGAAGAAAAAACAGAATTTAACGTAATGTTGGATGAAGTTCCAGCTGACAAAAAAATTGCTGTATTAAAAGTTGTTCGAACTTTAACTGGTTTAGGCTTAAAAGAAGCAAAAGAACTTGTAGAATCTGCTCCTAAAATGGTTCAAGAAGCATTAAGTAAAGATGCAGCAGAGGATGCAAAAAAACAAATTGAAGATGCTGGTGGAAAAGTATCATTAACATAAAACTTCTCTTTTTAAAAAAGATATATTCAAAATATATCTTTTTTAAAAAGTGTATTCTTATCAAACAATTTTTTATTTTATCTTTAAACAGGTCTATTTTGATTTATTGTATCGGTTAATGAATTTAAAATTAATTTAATTGAACGAACTGCATCATCATTTCCTGGAATTGGAATATCCACTAGATCGGGGTCACAGTTAGTATCTAAAATCGAAATAATTGGAATACCTAATTTACGACATTCTTGAATAGCCGTCATCTCACGTTTTTGGTCGATAATAATCGCAACATCAGGTAATCTACTCATATTTTTGATACCATTTAAATGTTTACGTAATTTTTCTAATTCTTTTAATCGTAAAGATGCTTCTTTCTTTGGTAATAAATTAAAAACTCCATCAACTTCTTGTTGTTCTAATGTTTTTAATCGTTCAGTTCGACTTTTTAAAGTAACCCAATTTGTTAACATACCACCTAACCATCTGTGGTTTACGTAATATGAATTACAACGATTTGCTTGTTGAGCAATTACTGCACTTGCTTGTCGCTTTGTACCAACAAATAAAAATGTTTTATCTTCTGATGCTGCTTTTGCTACATACGAGTTTGCTCGTTTTAATAATTGTGCTGTTTGCACTAAATCTAAAATGTGAATATTATTTCGTTCCGTATAAATATAAGGAAACATTTTTGGGTTCCAACGATAAGCTTTATGTCCAAAATGAACACCAGCTTCTAATAATTGGGCTAAGTTAACATCAGCCATAAAATTTTATAACTCCTTAATTATAATTAGTAACTATGTTTTAGTATAGGATAACAATAACAGATTGAAAAGAAATAAGTCTAGATTTTTATTTTAATTTTTTCCACATTAATTTTTGTTTTAGTTTGTAATGGTACATTAAAACAATTTGTATAACTTTGATAACCTGTCCCAGATGGAATTAAATGTCCTATAATAATATTTTCTTTTAATCCCCGTAGCCAATCTACTCGACCTTCGATAGCGGCTTTTGTTAGAACACGTGTTGTTTCTTGGAAACTTGCTGCTGAAATAAAACTTGGATTATTTAACGCCGCTTTTGTAATTCCTAATAGTAATGGTACATAATAAGCTGGACGTTTATGGTGAGCTTCAATAATCTCATTAATATATTGAATGTGGTATAAATCAACAACTTCACGTGGTAATAATGGCGTATGACCTTCATGAGTAATCAAAACTTTTGTAGTCATTTGTTTAATAATAACTTCCAAATGTTTATTTGCAATTGAAACGCCTTGTGATTGATAAACAGATTGGACAGCATTTAAAATCAACAGTTGAATTTTTTTGAATGTCCGATAACTTGCTTCATAATTGTTTGTTAAACGGTAAGAAGTTGTAAAGTTTTCTTCACTAGAGAAAAATTGTTTTTTTATCCCATAATAATTAAAATAAATTTTTAATAGGTTATGTGGGTTAATTTTATCATTTTCCTTTATAGTTGTACCTAATTTTTGAAATTCAAACCCTGAGTCAATACTAGTTTTCTGAATTAATAAACTCTTTTTTTGATTTGTTGCCAAATGTTTGTTTGTCGGTTTCTTTTTTCGAGCTTCTAATAATTCTTCTATTCGTGGTAAACCTTGAACAATATCACCTGTAATTTCTTTTTCAAAATTTAATAAACCAATTACTTCACCTTTTTCAATAAATTCCCCATTTTTACAATAAACACTATTTACTTCTTCTTCAAAATAGTCTTCTGTTATTGAGTGAATTCCAATTGATTTATTAAAAGGGTATTTTAAAAATTTTAAACCGGTTAAATTAGTATTAAAGGAAGTCTTTCGTTTGATTTTGTTATTAATTAAGTCAGAACTTTTTAATAATAATGGTAAACATTGTTTAATTTTTAGTTCTGTATTATCAATTTTTAATTTATTTATACTATTTTGTGATATAACTGATTGATTTTCTTTTTCTACTGAGAAATTTTTTAAAAATAATGGTATTGGGGAACTATAAAACTTTCCATTTTTCTTCATGAACATTTTCGAAAATTTGACTTTAAAACCATGAGATTTTTTGTAGGGGTCTACTCTTTCTACTAATGATCGTTTTGTAATATCATAATAGTTTAGGAAAATATTTCCTTTATTATTAACTTTATTATGATCTAATGTTAAAAATTTGTACTCTAAATCTGTTTTTTCCCGACCATTTTCAGTTTTACAGTTTGGGAAGAAATAAGGACGCCCTTTTTGTACAGTTAAAAAATCACCATTGTCAATCAAGATTTTTCCTGTTTGATTTACTTTAATATTATCAATAATCAACTCATTAACTGTTCTATTTTTTCCTTTTTCTTTAGGAACAGTTATACAATCATTGTTGGATATTAAAAAAATTTGTTTTTTATTAGACCGTTTTGATTTAAATTTTACGATTTCTAAAGAGTTTGCTGTTACTGACTCAAGATAACCTAGAGTTGTGTATGAATCAATAAATTGATTTGATCCAATATTTAAAGAAGATTGTAAATTCGTATATTTTAAATGTGCTGGGATATATTGATTTAGTGCTAATTTTTCTAAAATTTTAAGGTTTAATCGTTTCCTTTTGAAACAATTACTTAACTCAAGTGTGATTGTATTTTGTGAAGAATTTTGTGAGTTTATATTTATACTTTGTGAAATTAAATTTATACTATTTGAAGTTTTAATTTTTTGATTTGTTTTATATAAATAATTAATCTTATTATCTACCTGAAAAATTGGTTTAGAGTTTGCCTCAGTAGTAAAAATTGTTTTTAAATTTTTCCCTTTCGGAATTTCATAAATATTAAAAGGTCGAATTAATAATTGATTATTTGTTTTATTTGGAATATTTTCACATAATGAGGGTTGAGTTATTTGAATATTATCAAAAATGATCTCACCAGGATAATATACATTTTTATCTACTTGTTCAAATTGCTTACCTTGATAGACAAATCCTGCTTTAATTGCAATTTCTTCAATTATATTATTTTTCTGTAAAACACTTATAATTCCTGCAGTTTTTGAACTAATATTTGGAATGATCTCAAAATTTTTCGATATGAAATTTCCATTTTCAACTAATAAAATGTTTTTATCACAATTTAATTTATATGTTTCTTCTGGTAGCCAAATTAAAGAACTTTGAATAATTTTCTTTTTTAATTTTAATCTCAAAAAGATACTTTCCATTTCTTGGAAGCTTAAAAAGTTTTTATAGAACATAAAACCAAATTTATCAATCTTAGGTTCTAAAGTTTTTAAATAAGTCTCATAATGGCTTTTACTAATCCTCTCATAGTCTTCTTTGGTTATTTCATATGGTATATTATATGAGATAAACTTATCTAGGGTTTCATGTTTTTGTTTAATTCGTTGATCATAATACATAATTCCACCTGTTAGGGTTTTGAATTTATTATTAAACGAACTTATAAATGGTTTATATTTTTTACAACGTTTCCAGTTTTTAGAATTTGAGTCTTCTAATCTAATTAAATATTTTGAATTAGACGAACTGATTAAATAGTTTTTATTGTTTTTCGGGTTAAGAATTTTTTGGGCATAAGCGTTTTTTAAAAAATATGTGTCATTTGTAATTTGAATTCTTTGTTCTAAGACACTTTTCTTTTTCGAGATCGTTTTAATATAACCAGCGTATTGGTTTATTAATTTTGTTCTAAAAATATAACTATTTTTATTAATTTTATGATCTGTATAAAAATTTAAAAAGGAATTACTTGGGGCTTGGTAAACTTGGCCGGATAAAATCCATAATAAACGGTTTTGTGTTATTAGGTTAGTTCTCGTTCTTAACCTAGGAATAAAAATTTCCCCAGCTGTATCACTTAGTATTGGTTTTCGTTCTGTTAGCGTTTGTTTTTCTGTACTGATTAGCTCTCCGATTATTGATGCTTTTTTAATATATTGGTTACTTTTTACAAATAACATTGTATTTCGTAATAATTCCACTTGGGTAATTTTTTCATTGGGTTGTTCTGGAATTACTATTAAAGATCCTGAATTTTTGGTTACTAATACATCATCACCTCGATTTGTACGTAAGATAATTGTTTTTAAAAGCTTAGAAAACTTAATAATACCATTTGTTGGACTAATAATTTGTTGTCTAGCTTCTGAAGTAAAAATCCCTCCTGTATGGAAAGTACGCATAGTCAATTGAGTACCAGGTTCTCCAATAGATTGTCCAGCAAGAATACCTACAGCCTCACCAAGATCAACCAAATTTTGATTAGATAAATCCCATCCATAACACATTTGACAAATAGAATGATATAAACTACATGTTAATGGTGAACGAATATGAAATTTTGAAATTTGTTTTTGTTTAAATAATTCTAATAGTCTTAGCGTTATTTGTGTATTTATATCAGCAATTAAATTTTTAGTTTTTAATTCATAAACTGGTTTTGCTAATACTCTCCCAATAATTTGTTCTTGATCTATGTTATTTTTAGTATCAACCAAAAACGAAGAAGATGTTGAACAATCTTTTTCTCGAATAATAATATCTTGTGCAATATCAATTAGTCTACGTGTTAAATACCCTGAATTAGCTGTTTTTAACGCTGTATCAACAATACCTTTCCTAGCACCATACCCTGACATTAAATAATCTGTAATAGTTAACCCTTCACGAAAATTCTTTTTAATCGGTACACGCATGATTTCACCACTAGGATCAGCCATAAGCCCTCTCATACCTACAAGTTGACGAACTTGAGATAAATTTCCTCTGGCACCTGAAAAGGCCATAATATAAACTGAATTTAGTGGATCATAAGTTTTAAAATAAGATACTACATTATCTTTTAATGACTCACTTGCAATACTCCATGTATCAATAATTTTTTGAAAACGTTCGACATCTGTAATTTTTCCTTTTAAACAAATTTTTTCTGCATTTAAAATATCTTTATTAGCTTTTTCTAACATATCGTTTTTTGTTGCAGGAACTTTCAAGTCTTCAATACTAATAGATATACCTGCTTGTGTTGCATATTTAAACCCAAGATATTTTAATTCATCAGCTAATAAAGAAGCTTGCATGGAATCATATTTTGAAAAACTCCATGCTAAAAGTTCTTTTAATTGTTTTTTATTTATAAGTGTATTTTGATAACTATAGTCTTTCATAATCCTTTTGATTCATTATTTTTTTAACAATTAAATTTTATAATTCAATATTTAAAGTAGTTTGAATTGTATAATTTAAAAGAACACGCCCAGTTGTCGTTTGTAAATATTGAACAATTATTCTATCATCTTTATCTTTACGGATTTGGAGATTTTCATAATATTCAATATAACTTTCATCCTTTAATTTAATTTTTTTTATAAAATTTGAAGGTTTAGAAATTTTATGTTTATAGCGAACCCAAATAGATGTATGAATTTCAATTTGATCTTGGTTATACGCTAAAATAACGTCATTTAAATCAGCAAAATAATGATTGGAACCTAATAATCCCTTAATATTATTTACAGTCAAATAATAACATCCTAACACCATATCTTGACTTGGCATAATAATTGGTTCACCATTTGCAGGTGATAAAAAATTATATGGGGCTAACATTAACATGTAACATTCTGCCTGGGCTTCTACTGATAGGGGGACATGTACCGCCATTTGATCACCATCGAAATCTGCATTAAAAGCTGAGCAGACTAATGGGTGTAATTTAATTGCTCTACCTTGAACAATAATTGGTTCAAAAGCTTGTATTCCCAATCTATGTAATGTAGGTGCTCGATTTAAAAAAATAGGGTGATTTGCTAATACCTTTTCAAGAACGGGGTCAATAATTGGTTCATTTTGTTGAAGTAAATTTTTAGCAACTTTCATATTACTCGCCAACCCCTGATTAATTAATTCACGAATTATAAAAGGTTGAAATAATTCAATAGCCATTTCATAAGGTAAACCACATTGATTTAATTTTAAACTTGGCCCTACTACAATTACAGATCTTCCAGAATAATCTACTCGTTTACCAAGTAAATTTTGACGAAAACGCCCATGTTTTCCTTTTATAATATCGGATAACGATTTTAATGGGCGGTTACTGGCACTTAACGCAATTTTCCCCCTTTTACCATTATCAATTAAAGTATCAACAGCTTCTTGTAACATTCGTTTTTCATTTCTAATAATTAATTGAGGGGCATCAATTTCCAGCAATCGTAAAAGACGGTTATTACGTGTAATGATTCTTCTATATAATTCATTTAAATCTGATGTTGCAAAACGTCCACCTTCTAGTTGTATCATAGGTCTTAAGGCAGGTGGAATAACTGGTAATATTGTTATAATCATCCATGCCGGGTTTGCACCTGTAGTTAATAAATTTTCTAAAATACGAATCCGTTTAATTGACTGATCACGTAATTTATAAATTCGTTGATATTCCCATTTTTTCGACCAATGTGAAAAATTATAAAATGGTTGTTCTTGATGCAGTACTTTACTACAAAGCGTAATAAAATTTCGTGTTTTAATTATTTCTTGATCAAGATTTAATTTTTCTAATTCACGTTTAATTAAAACTGCACCGATTAAATAATTTGGTGTTGATCTTAATAAGTATTTTGGTGTATTTCGACGTCTATTGCGTGATTTTGAATATGGTTTTAAAGGGTAACCTGTAAATCCTAACTCTCTACAACGTCGATATTGTTGTAAATCCCAATGTAACCCATAAAATGCAATTTCATCTTCGGCAATAAAATAAGCAAGAGATGCTAATTTTATCCGTTTTATCCGTTCATCATAAAAATTTACAATATTAGATTTTTTTGCTTTCGATTTATCTTTAAGGAACTCTTTACAGTTTAAAAGTGCTTTTGGGCTTGTTAGATAGTTTCGACACTCCAGACTTGATGATGGATATTCCGGTATATCTTTATTATCTTTTTCTTTAGCGTCTTTTGAATCGGCAAATTCTGTCCACCCAGTATCTAACCGTTTCTCACATTGTTCTACTTCAAGTAATAAAGCAATATAATTAGGTCGGCTATTTGTATACCACACATGAGTTACAGGATAAATTAAGTTTATATGCCCCATTCTATGACGCCGAACTCGAGATTCTGTTAACTCTACACCACAACGTTCACATATTAACCCTTCATATCTAACTCGTTTATATTTTCCGCAGGCACATTCTAGACTTTTGCTAGGTCCAAAAATCCTCTCACAAAATAACCCATCCATTTCAGGTTTAAATGTTCGATAATTAATTGTTTCAGATTTTTGAACTTCCCCAACAAATTGACCATTTGGTAATTTTCTATGAGACCATTGTAATATTCTCATAGGAGAAGCTAATTTTATTTTTATATAATCAAATTCTTTTTCAGACCTTATCATAATGTATTTTTAAAATGAAATATTATTTATATTTGATGTATGAGAAAATGTTTTTAATAAAGGATTATATTTTTCAATTAAATTTAATTCAATTTCATATGATTGATCTGAACTAAATTCATCAATTCTATATGTGCTTAGATCTAATCCAATTGATCTTAATTCTTGTACTAAGACTTTAAATGATTCAGGCACTCCAGAAGTTGGAATTGGTTGACCTTTAATTATCGAATTTAAAGTCTCATTTCGACCTTGCATATCATCGGATTTAATTGTTAATAATTCTTTTAGTGTAAAAGATGCCCCAAAACCCTCAAGTGCCCATACTTCCATCTCACCAAATCTTTGACCCCCATGTTGAGCTTTTCCTCCTAAAGGCTGTTGAGTTACTAATGAATAAGGACCTGTTGCTCTTGAATGCATTTTATCATCAACTAAATGAATTAATTTTAACATATATGCATTACCTACTGTAATTGGGTTATCAAACTCTTTGCCGGTTCTTCCATCAAGCAATACCATTTTCCCTGGAGAATAGGGATTAAATAACCACGCTTCATTATTCTCGACTGAAGCTTGTCGTAATTTCTTATTAATTAGGATACGAGAAACTTCTGACCCATACATTTCATCAAATGGTAAAATTTTAAAGCGACGATTTAATTTATGCCCCGCTAACCCTAATAAACATTCATATAATTGACCAACATTCATTCTTGATGGAACACCTAAAGGATTTAGAATAATATCAATTGGAGTTCCATCTGGAAGAAATGGCATATCTTGTCTAGGTAAAATCCGAGAAATTATTCCTTTATTACCATGACGGCCTGCAATTTTATCACCTACTTGAATTTTTCTTATTTGTGCAATAAAAATTTGAATTTTCTCAAATTTATAAGCTAACTTTGTTCGACGATTAAAAGTTAAAGTTTCAATTACTCTTCCATACTCACCTTCAGGCATTCTAAAAGATGTATCACGGACTCCTTTAGCCTTTGCTCCAAAAATCGCTCGAAGTAATTTAGACTCTGGTAATTGTTCAGAATCATCTTTAGGAATAATTTTCCCTACCAATATATCACCTGGTTTTACAAATGTTCCAACTGTAACTATTCCATCTTCATTTAAATTTTGGACATCAGCAATACTTAAATTAGGGATATTATTTGTTGTTTGTTCCGACATTTCTGCTGTTCGGTCAATTTCAATTTCATATCTTTCAATATGAATAGATGTAAATATATCTTCATAAACTAAACGTTCATTTATTAAAATCGCATCTTCAAAATTATATCCTTGCCATGGCATATATGCTACTAAAACATTCTGCCCTAAAGAAAGTTCACTATTTACAATTCCTGGACCATCAGTTAACATTTGACCAGATTTAATTTTTTCACCTTCCCAAACAATTGGTCTATGATTAATACAAGTTTCTTGGTTTGAGCGTTGGTATTTTTGTAAATCATATTTATAGTATCGCCCTGAATCTTCAAGTATAACAATTTTATTTGCTGTCACAGATTCTACAATTCCTGGTCGCTGAGCGTTTATTACCATACCTGAATCTAAAGCAATTTGATTTTCTAAACCTGTACCAACAATAGGCTTTTGTGGGAGTAGTAATGGGACTGATTGTCGTTGCATATTTGACCCCATTAGTGCTCGATTGGCATCATCATGTTCAAAGAATGGAATTAATGAAGCGGCTACTGAAACAACTTGAATTGGGGAAACAGCAATAAAGTCTACTTCAGATGGTGTAACCGTTAAAAAATCTTGCTTGTATCTTATAGGAATCAAGTTTTTTGTTAAATAATTTTCTTCATTTGTTGAAATATCTGCTGGAGCAATTTTATAAAAATCTTCTATATCAGCCGTCAAATAAATAGGATTTCCAGTTTTAATTACTTTTCCATTAATAACTCTCCAGAAAGGAGTTTCTAAAAATCCGGACTCGTTAACTCTTGCGCATGTTGTTAATGATGCAATTAAACCAACATTCTGTCCTTCAGGTGTTTCAATTGGGCAAATTCTTCCGTAATGACTTGGATGAATATCACGTACCGCAAAACTAATACGATCTCGATCAAAGCCACCCGGTCCCAGCCCACTAATTCTTCGTCTATGTGTTAATGAGGATAAGGGATTTGTCTGATCCATATATTGAGATAATTGGCTTGCTCCAAAAAACTCTCGAATAGTTGCTCCAACTATATTAAAGCTTGATAGTTGGCTGGAATAGGTTTTATTAGTCTGACTACGTAATTTACGTAATAATCTTTGAAAACCAATACGGAATAAATTCTGTAATAATTCTCCAACTGATCGAACTCGACGGTTTTTTAAATGATCAATATCATCACTAACCTGTTTAGAAGTAGATAATGTTATTAATTTATCAATTATTGCAAATATATCTTCATAAGTAATTGTCGTTATACGTTTTGAAAGTTTGATATCTAATCGGTTATTTAGTTTTGAACGACCAATTTTTCCTAAACGATAATAAGAAGGGTCAAAAATACGAGAAAATTCAGAAATATTTTTATAATAATTTTTATCTAAATTAAAACGTAATAATTTATTTTCTTGAGAGAGTGAAGATGTTAAAATAGGTTTGTTAAAGTAGAAAAATTCAGAATTTTGTAAGTTTTGGCAAATCTCTAAATCTGTTACACCCATTTCTTTTAATAAATGTATAATTGGTTTTTGTGTAACTTTATCAAGTTGAATAATAATTTCATCTTCTTGATTCTTTATAGGATATTTTGCTACATTAATTTTGGTATTTTTTTGAAAACCAAACCTTACCCATGACCCATATTCAGGAATTAATGTTGCTGTATATAGCTCCTTTTCTCCATATTTTCTTTTATAAATATCTTTTATTAAATGATCATTTTTATATTGAATAATTTTAGATTTTGTCTTTAAGTATTTTGTTTTATTTTTGAATATTTTTGCTTGGGATTGTTTTCTTTTTTTATCTTTTTCGTTTTTCGTAAAATTATATTTAAATTTAATAAGTTCTTTAAAACTATTTGTAAAATAGAGAT